GACTTGTTGAAGTAGTTCAACACATTGTTGTACGCCGAGCAGACTGTGGTACCCCGCGGGGTATTTCTGTGAGTCCTCGGAATGGGATCATGCCGGAAAGGGTTTTTATTCAAACATTAATTGGTCGTGTATTAGCAGATGACATATATATGGGTCCGCGTTGTATTGCCACTAGAAATCAAGACATCGGGATTGGACTTGTCAATCGATTCATAACCTTTCGAGTACAACCAATATCTATTCGAACTCCCTTTACCTGTAGGAGTACATCTTGGATCTGTCGATTATGCTATGGGCGGAGCCCCACTCATGGCGACCTGGTTGAGTTGGGAGAAGCTGTAGGTATTATTGCAGGTCAATCGATTGGAGAACCGGGTACTCAATTAACATTAAGAACTTTTCATACGGGCGGAGTATTCACGGGAGGTACTGCAGAACATGTGAGAGCGCCCTCTAATGGAAAAATCCAATTTAATGAGGATTTGGTTTATCCGACACGTACACGTCATGGACATCCTGCCTTTCTATGTTCTATAGACTTGTATGTAACTATTGAGAGTGAAGATATTATACATAATGTGAATATTCCACCCAAAAGTTTTCTTTTAGTTCAAAACGATCAATATGTAGAATCAGAACAAGTCATTGCTGAGATTCGCGCGGGAACATCCACTTTGAATTTTAAAGAGAAGGTTCGAAAACATATTTATTCTGACTCAGACGGGGAAATGCACTGGAGTACCGATGTCGATCATGCACCTGAATTTACATATGGTAATGTGCATCTATTACCAAAAACAAGTCATTTGTGGATATTATTAGGAGGGCCGTGCAGATCCAGTCTAGTCTCCCTTTCGCTTCACAAGGATCAAGATCAAATGAACGCGCATTCCCTTTCTGTCAAGCAAAGATATACTTCTAACCTCTCGGTAACTAAGAGACACAAATTCTTTAGTTCGAATTTTTATGGTAACAAAAAAGATAGCATTCCTGATTATTCAAACCTTAATCAAGTCCTACGTACTGCTCATTGGAATCTCATATATCCGGCCATTCTCCGCGAGAATTCTGATTTATTGTCAAAGAGGCGAAGAAATAGATTTATTATTCCACTCCAATCGCGCGAGAACGAACTAATGCCCCCTCTGGGTATCTCGATTGAAATCCCCATAAATGGTATTTTCCATAGAAATAGTATTCTTTCTTATTTCGATGATCCTCGGTATAGAAGAAAGAGTTCGGGAATTACTAAATATGGGACTATAGAAATGCATTCAATCGTTAAAAAGGAAGATTTGATTGAGTATCGAGGAGTCAAGGAATTTAGGCCAAAATACGAAATGAAAGTAGATCGATTTTTTTTCATTCCCGAGGAAGTTCATATCTTACCTGGATCTTCTTCCATAATGGTACGGAACAATAGTATCATTGGGGTAGATACACAAATCACTTTAAATCTAAGAAGCCGGGTAGGCGGGTTGGTCCGGGTGGAGAGAAAAAAAAAAAGAATTGAACTTAAAATCTTTTCTGGAGATATCCATTTTCCTGGAGAAATAGATAAGATATCCCGGCATAGCGGCGTTTTGATACCACCGGGAAGGGGAAAAAGAAATTCCTTGGAATTTCCAAAATTGAAAAACTGGATCTATGTCCAACGGATTACACCTAGCAAAAAAAAGTATTTTGTTTTGGTTCGACCTGTCGTCACATATGAAATACCGGACGGTCTAAATTTAGCAACGCTTTTCCCCCCCGATATGTTGCAGGAAAGGGATATTGTGCAACTTCGAGTTGTTAATTATATCCTTTATGGAAACGGCAACCCAATTCGAGGAATTTATGACACAACTATTCAATTAGTTCGGACTTGTTTAGTATTGAATTGGGACCAAGACAAAAAAAGTTTTTCTGGCGAAGAAGCCCGCGCTTCTTTTGTTGAAATAAGGATAAATGGTTTGATTCGACATTTCCTACGAATCGACTTGGCGCAATCCCCTATTTCCTATATCGGAAAAAGGAATGATTCCTCGGGTTCGGCTGATAATGGATCAGATTGCGCCAATATCAATCCGTTTTCCTCCATATATTCCTATTCCAAGACAAGAATTCAACAATTCCTTAACCCAAATCAAGGAACTATTCATACGTTGTTGAATAGAAATAAGGAATTCCATTCCTTGATAATTTGGTTATCATCCAATTGTTCTCGAACGGGTCCATTCAACGATCTAAAATATCACAATGGAATAAAAGAATCAATTCATCAAAAGGATCCCTTAATTCCAATTAGGAATTCGTTGGGCCCTTTAGGATCAGCCCCTCCAATTGATAATTTTTATTTATTTTACCACTTAATAACTCATAATCAAATCTTTTTAACTAACTATTTGCAACTCGACAATTTAAAATTAAAACAGACTTTTCAAGTAATTAAATATTATTCAATGGATGAAAGTGGGAAATTTTATAATCCCGATCCATGCAGTAACATTATTTGCAA